GTAATCATGTAATTACTTTTTTCTTCTCACCCACTCAAGATATTATGTGAATGAACCTATTACCGAATCTAATGAGTTCAAATTCAAGTCAAAATGTGATTTTTATAGGGTTACTATTCGTTCTAAAATAAAAAACGGATGCCATACAATTAAAAAATAAAAGAAATGATCAAAATAGAAATGATTTTCTAATTTTATTCCATAATGATTTAAAAAGTGTTTCAGTTTTGAATGAAGTTACACAACCCGGCTCTTTTTATTAGTTTATAAGTTTATCCAAGAGTTACTCAATGAATTCGTTGATTGGAATCGCGGGAGGGGTAGATGTCACAGATGATGAATCAATTTCTTTTTATACACCTGCCACTTTATCTTTATTAGTGCTCTCTATAATGATAGAGGAATCAAAAACTTTCAATTGAACTTATTCTTTGTATTGGTATTTTTGCTTATCTCTTATTTTGCAAAAATGGAAACTTAGGTAAGTGCCTTTTGATAAACATATGTATCAAAAGAATATATTTCATTTAGCTTCTTCATGCCTACTATAACTAGTTATTTCGGTTTTCTACTAGCGGCTTTAACTATAGCCTCAGTTCTATTTATTGGTCTGAGCAAGATACGACTTATTTAAAATTCATATTTGAAATGCACAATCGATAAAAATAAATCTTTCTGTGAGATTCCCTGTATTCTATAATTATGGACTATGTCAATTGACAATTCTTGGTCATTGAGATTCAATGGTAATTCGGATTAATATTTAGGTATAGATATTACCTCTTTTTTCCCCTTTCAAACAAATTGAAATGATTGAAGTTTTTCTATTTGGAATCGTGTTAGGTCTAATTCCTATTACTTTAGCTGGATTATTCGTAACTGCATATTTACAATACAGGCGTGGCGATCAGTTGGACCTTTGATTAATTAACATCTCTTTTTTTGATTGACCTCCTCCTTTCTTTAATACACAGGAGGTCAAATTCAGATTGCCGCTCAAGTTAGTGAAGCTGTTTCAGTCTAATTTGATCTAAGAAGAACGGAATCACGCTCTGTAGGATTTGAACCTACGACATCGGGTTTTGGAGACCCGCGTTCTACCGAACTGAACTAAGAGCGCTTTCTTATCAGAAAAGATAAGACTGTAACGAAAGGATTCTTTTTGTAACCCCAATACATCTTGTATGACTATATAGTAGGATAAAAATAGTATGATAAAAATGAAAGAAAAGATTATAGATGCCCAATTTGAATCGATCTCAATTAATCCCTCCTTACTGCTCAAAGGAGAAGTAATAGGTAGGGATGACAGGATTTGAACCTGTGACATTTTGTACCCAAAACAAACGCGCTACCAAGCTGCGCCACATCCCTTCAATTGGTCTATAATGTCATTGTAGAGAATTCCTGTCTTGTTTTCCACATCGCTCCCCCATTGCTATATACAATTTCTCTGGCCATTTCGTCTTTTTGGTCTCATTTAATTTCAAATTGAATATATTTTATAAATAATAAAAAATATATATAAATATAATATTTTTTATATATTATAGTAAAAGACTTATATACATATACATATGAAATACGGAATGGAATCCATCGTAAAAATAAACGAGTCTTTTTCGGGAATGCTTGGGGACGCATTTTTTGGTTTTAAGAAAAAGAAAATCTTATTTACCGGATCATTGTACCCTTCAATTTGAATTAGGAATTCCGTGGACAACTATAACCATAAGCGGTCCTTAACTTCATATGCATCTGATCATATATGTATTACTATTAGCTATTCCAATAAAATATGTATTCCAATAAATAAAATAAAAGAAGGAGGTTTTTCAATGCGAGATCTAAAAACATATCTCTCCGTGGCACCGGTACTAAGTACTTTATGGTTCGGGTCTTTAGCAGGTCTATTGATAGAGATTAATCGTTTTTTCCCGGATGCGCTGACATTCCCCTTTTTTCATTCTAGTTATTGACATGGGAAGGAATAACGAAGATTAGAGCTATAATTAAATCTCTGTGATTTTCTCTCCCTCTTTTCTCTTTTTTCCCTTTTTTGTTTGTTTAGAATAAGGGAGGAAAGAGAAAGAATAAAAGTGGATTCGCCAACTGCGAGACTCGAATTCAAGTTCGAATTCAATTAATGAATAATAGAGGAATGGCGGTAGAATAAAAAATAAAGTGGGTCTAGGTCAAGAGTATTATATAAGATACTTAAATAGAGGAATGGCGGTAGAATAAAAAATAAAGTGGGTCTAGGTCAAGAGTATTATATAAGATACTTAAATGAAATATTGTACTCTGATTTGAAATATAGTTTTTCAGTAGTTGTATATTATTTACTATAATTGATTATTGATATTGATTGCAGCGAAATCTTTCATAATTGAATTTCAAGTGAGTCACTTCTATTTTTCCTTCCTTTCTTCTTCTTCGTTTCGGATCGAAAATAGAAGCGTTGAGTCAATCAAAAATCCAAGGGAGGTTCATGGCCAAGAGTAAAGATGTCCGAATAACGGTTATTTTGGAATGTACCAGTTGTGTCCGAAACGTTGTTAATAAGGTATCAACGGGCATTTCCAGATATATGACTCAAAAGAACCAGCACAACACGCCCAATCAATTGGAATTGAGAAAATTCTGTCCCTATTGTTACAAACATACGATTCATGGGGAGATAAAGAAATAGATCGAACCATGCGTGTGACCCTTTCAAGGAAGGGGAAAAAATGACATTATATATAACATATATAAACAAACCAAATCCTATTTATTTCTTCTTTTCTAAAATTCAAATTCATTTTAGATTCGACCGAAATAGGATTTTTGGTATAAGGAATAAACTAAACAAACCGTGGCTAAATCCAAGCAACCCTTTCTGAAATCCAAGCAACCCTTTCTGAAATCCAAGCAACCCTTTCTGAAATACAAGCAACCCTTTCTGAAATCCAAGCGATCTTTTCGTAGGCGTTTGCCCCCAATCCGACCGGGGGATCAAATTGAGTATAGAAACATGAGTTTAATTAGTCGATTTATTAGTGAACAAGGAAAAATATTATCTCGACGAGTGAATAGATTGACCTTGAAACAACAACGATTAATTACTATTGCTATAAAACAAGCTCGTATTTTATCTTCGTTACCCTTTCTTAATAATGAGAAACGAGTTAAAAATAAGGAGAAAGGATTTCAAAAAAATAAGAAAGGATTTCAAAATAATAAGAAACGATTTCAAAATAATAAGAAACGATTTCAAAATAATGAGAAACGATTTAAAAGAACCGAGTCGACCGCTCGTATTTTATCTTCGTTACCCTTTCTTAATAATGAGAAACGAGTTAAAAATAAGGAGAAAGGATTTCAAAAAAATAAGAAAGGATTTCAAAATAATAAGAAACGATTTCAAAATAATAAGAAACGATTTCAAAATAATAAGAAACGATTTCAAAATAATGAGAAACGATTTAAAAGAACCGAGTCGACCGCTAGACCTACGGGTCTTAAAGCCAGAAAGAAATAGGCTTACTCTTTCTTTACTTGAATCAAAATTCCAATCCGAACTCAAACGCAGATTGAGGTTTTGCTCAAAAAATCCGAGAATCTAGATTTGATTATCGTGTCGTAAAAAAAAAGAATCGGGGAAGAAGAAATCTTTTTTTTTTTATTGAGCGTGTTCATTCATTTTGACTACTTTCTCATATTTTATCATATCATATTCTATCAATTATCCATTTTTACTCTACCCTCCCGGAGTTCATTCTCCGGGGAACTCTGTTTAAATTATTCCTGCGGATTCTTTCCAATCTACTTTTTTTACGATATCATTAAAAAGCATATAAATGGAATTCTTATTTGATATAGCTATTTGTGCAAGTATTTTACGATTAAGAAACAACTGTCTCTTGTACAGATCATGTATTAATCTACTATAGGATACCCCCCTTTCACGAATTACTGCATTTATTCGAGTGATCCACAAACGACGAAAATTTCTCTTTTGCCTATCCCTATCCCGATGTGCCGAATCCAAAGCTCTTATTTCCTGTTGGCTAATTGTTCGAGTAAGTCTTGAATGAGCCCCTCGAAAGCTTGATACAAAGGAACGCACTTTTGTTCTACGTCTCCGAGCTGTATATCCCCGTTTAGTTCTGGTCATTGAATAAATGAAACTTTGACGAATACCGAATTGATTTCCCTTCTTTCAGTTATTCTTTGTCCCTTTTCTAGTCTATTAATAACAAAACATATTTTCCAATGTATAAACTCAAAATTCCAATGGCTTTGGCTACTATAACCTTCCCAACCACAATTTTTTCTTTTTTCTAGGCATTTCACTTCGAAATAAGAAGTTGTATTCTATTAGGTATCAAAAATAGAGTCAATAAAAAAGAAATAGAAATGGATAAAGAAATAGTGGATTCCATCGTTTCTATGGTTACTTCTTAAACGGTGAGGTCTTCTCTATACACCGGAGCCTTTACTTAATACTTAAATTAATCAATCTTATTGGTAACTTGTATAGTTCACATTCTTTGGCTCTACCCATGAATTATCCAGTAATAGGTCTTTCACAACGAGATCTACCTATACAGTAACGGTATTTTATTATGAAGGTTGGCTGGGTAGCTGACCATGTTAGTCCGTTCTTGCAAGGGGCATAATCTTTCTGTTTTTTAACTAAGATTTCCTCCGCTTAATGGATAATCATTTTCTACCAATGGAGAATTGCTTCTCATCTTAATCTTAAATTGAGATGATTGGGTTTGCACCAATGGAAACCATAAATTTCATACACAATAGGGGGATATGATAGATTTTCTTATTTTTAGTTTTTAGATAGTGAATGGAGTTCGTTTTTACACTCTATCCTATTCAGCGGGGTGGATCATTGATACTGGAAAAATGGGTTTCTTTCTTTTGTCCCAGCTCATGATCTGAACGAGTCGCACATACACCCTAGTACATGTTCCTCGACGCTGAGGGCATCCCCGAAGGGC